GGATCCCTTACTTATACTTATTCAATTGGAAAGATTGATCCTATTCCAAATTCACAAAAGTTATGTTTCGTAATTTCATAATCCAAATTTGAAATTTCTAATTGACCCTTGGATACAAATCACGAGAATGGATATTCTTCCTCGAATCTTTCATTTAGAGGTAAAGGATTCAAATGAAATCCTTTTAAGAAATAAAGTTTTTGATCAGAATATGAATGAAACTGAAGAACCCCTTAACTATTAAGAGGATTAATAGAACGAGTCGCACTTTTACCACTAAACTATACCCGCTACAATACGATTATTGTATAGAAATGGGACTTTTGTCGAACAAGGGAATCGGACGTAATCGATATAGGACAGAAATCAAAAAAAATCATGAAATGCAAATTAGAGCTTAGAGTATTGACGTGTTTGTTAGGAGTCCTAATGAAATTAGGAAAAGAGGACTTATTTTGTTTAAAAGTAAAAAACGAAATCGAATAACTAAATAAAATAACAAATTTTGTTCTTGAAGGAGTTTTGACAGATACGGCTCGACAAAACAAATTTAGCCATAACATAAAATGCATTGTGCAAAAAAAAATACATCGTTCTGTTTTTCCCTTTTTTCGAGTATCCAGTAAAAGTAAATTTAATAAAAAAAAGAAGAAGAAACAAAAGAATAATAAAGAATAAGAAATCACACTTTGATTCCATCAAAATCAATTTTCTATGATTTGGCGGTATGGTTCATTGGAACAAAAAAAGGCCCGGCTGGGTACTGACCAGACCGGGCCGTGAAAATAAAAAAAAAAACGGCCTTTTGTAATTTTGTAAAGAGATATTCTTTATTTTTTTCTATTTTGATTCGAGATATCTCTTTCGAGGCCATTCTTTATTTTCATTTTTCATTTTATAGAAATAAAAAATGGAATTGCTGATAAAAGTTGTATCCATCTGTATAATACAATACAAAATACAATAAAAAAATATATAAGCTATATAATAAAATAATAAAGTTAAAGTAAAGAAGGGCCTTTTTTTCATTTTTTCAAGCATTATCTTTTGTGTAATGTAACATAGTAATTATTATTTTTTTTTTTTTCAATTAGGAGAGATGGCTGAGTGGATTAAAGCGTCGGATTGCTAATCTGTTGTACGAGCTATTCGTACCGAGGGTTCGAATCCCTCTCTTTCCGTTTCCGTCGCTGACTGGGTATCTTTCAAATTCGAATTTAGCGAACCCTTTCTAAGAATAAAGTAAAGAAAAATTTCTTATTTTTTAGTCTTCACGTCCAGGATTACGCCCTGGATCATTAGATAGGAACCCGAAGATGAAGAGAGAAACAAAGAATATAACTACGGTGTAAACAAAGAGTTTGAGAGTAAGCATTACACAATCTCCAAATTTTTTTTTGGGGGGAAAAAGAGAATAGATTCTCTATTTTTATACTACATATCCTGTTTTGACACCAAGAAATGAAACGGTTTTTCAAATTGATAGAAATACAAAAGAGTTTTTATTTTTCGAAATTAACACAACTCGACTTCGATATTGTGGCGGACTCAAATAGGGTCTTTCAGTGAAAAAAAAAAAAAAAGGTCAGAATCATGAAATGGGGAAATCAAAATTTATCGTGTCTGCCCAAGAATTTTACTGTTTTACTTGAGGGTTCATTCAAATTGGAAGACTCATCTGGTCTTATCAATTGTTAGAATTTTTTTTTTCTCGGACACTATTAACGATCTTATCGAAAACTTACAGCAGCTTGCCAAACAAAGGCTAAGAGAAAAAAGAGAAGAGGTATTACTGGCATAACATCTACAATTGGATTCAAAAAAGCGTACGCCTCGGGTAATTTGCCGAATAAAAAACTACTCGAATAAAGGGCAGAATTAAGAAAGATATAGATCAAACTAAAGGTATTAAGCATAACAAACATTTTGTTCTTGGAGATAATTGTATTTTGATTGAGTTAAAAATATGTTATTGATATAAGCTAAAAATGACGAAAAGAAAGTAAGGTAGACAAAAAAAATACTTCTTTGAACCGAACCAATCAAAACAAAAATCCTTCAATTCTCACAATAGAATAGAAGAAATGATACTTTCATACAATATCTTAATTGAATTCTATGTAATGATCAATAAATGGAGTTTAATTCTGCATCTACTTGTGTCAAAATCTTAAAAAAAAGAATCTAATTTATTCCATAGAGATTTGGCCGGGAATTGACGAACAACCAATATTAGTGTTTATTAGTATCGAATAGAAAAGAAATTCAAATGGGGCGTGGCCAAGCGGTAAGGCAACGGGTTTTGGTCCCGCTATTCGGAGGTTCGAATCCTTCCGTCCCAGAGCGACCTCTTATATATATCCAAATATCAGACTCAAAATTACTTTTTTTAGCAACCTCTCTTTCAGAGTATAATTTTTTTAAGAGTCTATTTTTTGATTTTTGAGAAAATGGACTTCTTGTTTCGAAGTTTCAAAACTCTTCTCTGAATAAGATGTTTTTTCATAAATTGAATCGAGTTCAAATAATACGAAAATAAAACGGAATCCATTTGTGATCCAAGTAAGATGGCAACATAGATCACAAGAGTTTGAATTCAAAAAAAAGTCGGATGGGCCCTCCCCCTCCCTTTCACTTTGATATGTAAGTGAGTGGCTTAAAAAATCCTTACATACCCTACCTCCGTGAATTTGCAAGGATACATTCTAAATCGAAATGCGAAAACCTCTATCTTTCTTATATTTTTTTTTTAATAAGACAGCCCCAATTTTTTATTTCATTTCTTGAAATCTAAACAAGAGGGTATTCGTGGTACTGTTTGAATTCAATCAATGGAATTAAGTTTCTAAGACCGGTTTAGGGTAAAAGAACAATTATAGTCAAGAATGACGTAATCTGGACCCTTTTGGCTTTTTATCTATACAAAAGAGTCTAGCATCCCGTATCAAATAGGATCCTGTTTTTATTTATGATTAATCATCCCCCAAGAATGAATTTGGAGTGGGGTCCATACGAGTTAGTGAGCGATGTAAGATCTCATAATCAATCGAGTTTCATATGGATGAATTTTCTTTGAGCTGGAGGTATTTGATGTTTGGCTCTAATTAATAATTGGAAATGTATTTAATCATAATTAATAATTGAGACGGGGTCCATTCATATATCTTCATCCTCTTATTTACTTTTTACTTTATTTTCTTTTTATTTTTATTCGTGTTCTTTTTTGTTTTATTTATTTATTTATAAATAAAACAAAAAAGAAATATTCCATTCATGCAATAAAATGAAAATAGAGGGTGAAATTAAATTCTTACTGAGGCTTCTTCCTCATAAATTAACTAACTATTCCTTTAATATCGAAGGAAAAAGGACTGGGTATTGACCGAAGCAATGACTATTCATGATTCCATAATCGAATCAATTACATACCGGTTCAAAACTAGAAAAATGTTATGGTAAAACTTCGTTTGAAACGATGTGGTAGAAAGCAACGTGCGACTTGAAGGACACGATCCGCTGTGGATTTTTTTTTTCATCCGCCATTTTAGATTGTAGATTATCTAGAAATGAATGGGCTCTTGGCTCGACATGCTTTGTTCTGTTCTACTAGAATTCTCGTTTTTTGTTGGGGTGTAGTGTAAATAGGACATGATGGAGCTTGAGTAGAAAGTATTTGTTCATTTCGCAGGGGCAAGGATCTAGGGTTAATACCAATCAATAAGTTGTAACAAACTTCGTAAGTATATTTTCGATATAGAAATTGAAAGAATCCGATTCGAGCAATTTTTAAATCCAAAACGACAATTTGTTGGAATTGGTAAAACTCTTTCGATGAAAAGTGTATCATGCAGGAATCAATTGTTCGTATGATTCTTTGATAGAAAAAAATTGCAAAAAGGGGTGTGTTGCCGCCATTTTTGAAAACGAAAGATCACCGAAGTAATGTCTAAACCCAATGATTCAAGGCAAAGATAAAAAGGATCCTGGAACAAGGAAATACCGTTTTCAATTGTCTCAACAATTAGATCAGAATGGGAATTAAGAATCAAAAAATCGATTCGAAACGAGACAAACAAAAAAGGGGTTAGAGACCACTCAAAAAAAGAAATACCTAAAGATTTTCTTTTGGGCTATTTAAAAGTTATCCAACTTGAGTTATGAGAGTACGAATGCTTTTTTTTTTCGAAAAAGAAGGACTTAAATCACACAATTTCTAATCATTTTTTTCTCGAGCCGTACGAGGAGAAAACTTCTTATACGTTTCTAGGGGGGGGTATTGTTCATCTACATCTATCCCAATGAGCTGTTTATCGAATCGTTGCAATCGATGCTCGATCCCGAAGAGAGGGAAGAGATCTTCGGAAAGTGGGTTTTTATGATCCGATAAATAATCAAACCCATTTAAATATTCCTGCTATTTTAGATTTCCTTGACAAGGGCGCTCAACCTACAGGAACGGTTCATGATATTTCAAAGAAGGCTGGGATTTTTAAGGAACTTCATCTTAATTAAACCAAATTGCATCGAGGATATAGAATAAAAAAAGAGGGTGTGGATGACTCCTATATTGTTTTGTATAACTTTTTCTTTACTACTCCCCCCCTTTTTTGTTCTATTCATACCTATTTTTTATTCCTATTTAATATTGCTCCCATAAAGTATCATGTTCTGGAAGTCTAAGGACAAAAAAAATAAGCAGAAGAACAAAAATCAATTTTATTGCTATAATTTTATTGATATAAGATGCATATAAAAAAGATCAAATGAATACAACGAACTAATTGGGTCGAGAAATCAAAAATTTACATTACTCGCAATTGAAACCGGGCGTTTTATAGTTTGTCGTTGTAAATCTATTAACAAATCACAAAACAAGGGATTCCACTTGTTTATTTTACTTATATTGATTGATTGAATCAATGTCAACCCAAGAGTTCTTTTTTTTTTTATTCTTTCAGCTATAGCTATGTATCCATTTGTATTTATGTCTAGTAAATATGTAGTGCAAATCTAACGCAAGTTCTTTCTTTTTCTTTTCGATTTTTTTTTTTCATTTTTCAAAAGCATTTCTAAATTATTTCTTTTCTATATTATTTATTTATTTCATGTTATAATTTTTTTTTTTATTTTAATTAAATTAATAAATTCATTCTTTTTGTTTTCGCCATTTTATTTTTTTAGATTCTTTTCTTAACATTAATATTCAACATTCACCGTCATATTGACAACAGCCTATCGAACAACTATAATTCGATCGTGGATAAGGATAAACGGATCCATTTATCTCCGTACCTATTTAGCTCCGTAATAGAGGTTTTGTTTTTTTTTCTTTACTTCATTCAAAATTAAAGTAATGGGTTCGCTGGATTCGCTGTTATACAAGAAGTCTTTTTTTTTATGTTCCCAATTGATTCTAAATTTTGTTAGTCGATTTCTTGCTAATTTAATATTTTGATTCCGTTGTGCAATTTCATTTCTTTTCTTTTATTTCTTTTTTTTTCCGATTGTATCCACCCATTTGAATTATTCGGGTTGCTAACTCAACGGTAGAGTACTCGGCTTTTAAGTGCGGCTAGCATCTTTTACACATTTATATGAAACAAAGGATTCGTCATCGGGAGAGTTTGTAAGACCACGACTGATCCTGAAAGGAATGAATGGAAAAACCAGCATGTCGTATCAATGGAAAATTTTGAGAATACTTTATTCTGATTCAATGGCTTCAAAATAGGGTTTGAATTGTTGGCACAGAACAAAAAATTGAATTCAAAGTTGGGTCGAGTGAATAAATGGATAGAGCCTTATGGTTCCAATTCTCGGGAAATAAAAAGGAACGAGCTTCTCTTCTGAATTGAATTTGAATAATTCCCCGATCTAATTAAACGTTAAAAAGATATTAGTTCCTAATGCGGGGAAGGGGTTTTCCGTGAGTCGATTAGCGATTTTTTTAATGAGTCCTAACTATGAGTTTGTCCCTATTATGGGTTGGAGATTAATGTGTAGAAGAAGCAGTATATTGATAAAGATATTTTGTTTTCCAAAATCAAAAGAGCGGTTGGATTGCAAAAATAAAGGATTTCTAACCACCTATTTATACTATAACAAACATAAACCAATTCAAAAATGAGAAAATCGAGAATCCGGTAATGAGTTTACACGTTTCCAAGGTATCCATTTTTTTTTTTTACTACAATACTTTGTTTTGACTGTATCGCACTATGTATCATTTGATAACCCAATGTATCATTTGATAATCCAATAAATACCTTACCTTCCTTTTGTTGCAATCTAATTTCAAATGAAAGAATATCAAATCCATTTAGAACTAGATAGATCTCAGCAACACAACTTCCTATACCCACTTCTTTTTCGAGAGTATATTTATGCACTTGCTCATGATCACGGTTTAAATAGATCGACGATTCCGTTGGAAAATGGGGGTTATTACAATAAATCTAGTTCACTCAGTGTGAAACGTTTAATTAGTCGGACGTATCAACGGATTCATTTGAGTATTTATGCTAAGGATTCTAATCCAAATCAATTTATTGGACACAACAATCAATTTTATTCGCAAATGATATCGGAGGTATTTTCAGTCATTGTGGAAATTCCATTTTCCCTACGATTAGTAGCTTTCTTAGAAGGGAAAGAAAAAGAAATGGCGAAATCTCATAATTTCCAATCAATTCATTCAATATTTCCTTTTTTCGAGAACAATTTCTCACATTTACGCTATGTCTTAGATGTACCAATACCCTACCCCATTCGCCCGGAAATCTTGGTTCGAACCTTTCGCTATTGGGTAAAAGATGCCTCTTCTTTACATTTATTGCGATTCTTTCTTCATGAGTATTTTAATTGGAATAGTCTTATTACTCAAAATAAATCAAATTCCATTTTTTCAACAAGTAATCCAAGATTTTTCTTGTTCCTATATAATTCTCATGTATATGAATATGAATCAATCTTCTTTTTTCTTCGTAACCAATCTTCTCATTTACGATCAACATCTTCAGGACTCCTTTTTGAGCGAATTTCTTTTTATGGAAAAGTAGAAGATCTTGTCCAAGTCTTTGTTAATGATTTTCAGGACAACTTATGGTTGTTCAAGCATACTATCATGCATTATGTTAGATATCAAGGAAAATCCGTTCTGGCTTCAAAAGATATGCCTCTTCTGATGAATAAATGGAAATATTACCTTGTCAATTTATGGCAATGGCATTTTCACGTGTGGTCTCAACCCGGAAGGATTCATATAAACCACTTATACAAAGATTATATCGACTTTCTGGGCTATCTTTCCAGGGGGCGACTAAATACTTTGGTGGTGCGGAGTCGAATGCTAGAAAATGCATTTCTAATCGATAATGCTATGAAGCAGTTTGAGACAACCGTTCCAATTATTCCTCTGATTGGATCATTGACTACGGCGCGTTTTTGTAACTCATTAGGGCATCCCATTAGTAAGCCGACCTGGGCCGATTCCTCAGATTC